GCAGTCAACTCTTTTTTTATTCCATTTGAATCTACCATATCTAACTGAATAAGATTTCTCGTAGATCTATCCCATTTTTCGGGTTAATGAAAAGAAGTTAATAAAATGAGTTTCAAACTTAAATCTTAAGTTTGGATTAAAAATCCGGTTTATTTTAGTTTTATCTTTTCTCCCACCTTCAGAAAAATAAAACATAGACATTTTTCCTATCATTAGAATTTTCTGAAAGGTAACTATCTCAGTTTCATATCATATAGAAATTTATATAGAATTTTTGAAAAAGACTTTCGAAAGGAAAGACTTACTATCTTTGGGATCTGATCCTACACCGCTGCTCAATATCTTAGTGGATCGACTCTATTACATAAGTGGATTCCTAACATTTGTCTCACATCATGACATAAGTAAGCAGTTATTTTTGTATCGGCGCAAAACCTTACTAATTGATCTTTACGGTGCTTACTCTATCAATTAGATCCTTTACCCATAGAATAAAACAGCTAGGCATATCTATTTCTTCATATTTCAACTTCTATGAAGTTTCTTTCTTTTCTACAGCTGATAAAAATCGTTGTTTTAGACAATGCATATGTAGAAAGCCCTTTTTCTAGTATTTACTAGTGAATTTGATCTTTATTTACTTTTTATTTCTATAGTGGAGATAGTCGCACGTAATGACAGATCACGGCCATATTATTAAAAGCTTGTGGTAAGAATGGGTTTCGTTCGAGCGCTCGAAAATAATATTCCAAAGCTTTCGTGTGTTCTCCGTTACTTGTGTGGATAAGTCCTATGTTATAGAGTATATAACTTCGGTCATAGGGATCAATTTCTAGTCGCATAGCTTCATAATAATTCTGTAAAGCTTCCGCATAATTCCCTTCGGATTGAGCTGACATCCGTTACGGTCGTCATTCAATTCACAGAATCTCCGTTACAGAACCGTACATGAGATTTTCATCTCATACGGCTCCTCCCTTATGTGCATAATGATAAAATGATAAAGAAGATTAAAATCTTCTCATTATGAACTAAGTAGGGCTAGTGTTTTTACAAGAAATCTCTAGCCAACCTTCCTGCAAGAGATCTTTTCTTAACATCAAACGTATTGTTACTAGAGAGAAAAGATAACTCCAACAATTTCTTTGTTCTCAACGCTTCCCAATGTCCAGGAATTAGTCACTTCAACAGCCTTCGATGGTTATACGGGTATCCAAAATACAAACGAGATGGATGTTTGTTGTCCCAACCATTCTTTTAGTCCCAAGCTTGCTAAAGAAGGGGATAATTTATAATATAACAAAGTTTTCGTGTTGTTAATTTCTAGGTGTAGTGCTTCTTCCCCTCTGCTACCTATTGGTTAGGATTGACCCGTAATACCGAACCTATGGGTATAACCTTTCGCTCAATACTAGAATCGAGAATTGAAACATAGCATCTGAGGCTGCATTAATCGAGGATACACGACAGAAGGAATTGTTCTATTTCCAAACTTTACCTTCTACAAGCGTAGATTTTTTTCTTTTTTTCCCGATCACGAATCATGTGTATTTCTCGTAAAACCGAGAGTCAAAAAAAAGTCAAATCGCACCATCTCTGTAATAAGTAAATGCCTCTTTTTCTCCTGAAGTTGTCGGAATTATTCGTAATAAGATATTGGCTACAATCGAAAAGGTTTTATCAATAAAATTTCCATTTATCCGCGATCTAGACATAGGTAGCAATCCATTCTATCATTGTTCTCATTACTTCTCGGGGGAAAATGATCCCACAAGGAAAAGAATTTTACAGTACGAAATAACATAAAAACAGATTCATTATCATTAAAAAATATGGCCCAATATTAAAAACAATATTCAAATTGTTCTTTTTTACATTACAGGAACAGGAATTGATTGATAAGAATTAAGAAATAAATATTGGGAACCGCATTGGATTCCATCTTACTGGAATAGTCTATCAACGAAAGAAACTATTCTTATTTGATTGAAGTTACAGCTTAGAAAAACCTAAGTTGATTGAATTATGATACAAAGAAGAAAAAGGATCGAATCGAGTAATCATTGTATGATGAAAATGGGCCCATTTTTTTTGTGTACTTAGCGGATATCACTAGACAATCAACTATAAAAAAATTGTTTATCAATTTGTATTTTTAATAGATAGATGGGATAAGGATTTTTGTTGATAACAGGCCTAAAAAGCAATTTGAGAATTCTTCTGGTATGGAATCGTAGTCTAAATAGAATCATGATCTAAAGATATCCATTAACCATAGTCTATAAAATATAGAACCCTAGCTCAGTCGATTCGTTAGAATTTCTAATTTATTGATTTAATGCGGTCGGTATAGTATAAATAGATTAAATAGATAATCAGAAAAAGAAGATAACTCGGTTTTTAGGTCATAATCATTATGTAGGAGAGATGGCCGAGTGGTTGAAGGCGTAGCACTGGAACTGCTATGTAGGCTTTTGCTTACCGAGGGTTCGAATCCCTCTCTTTCCTTACCTTCACCTAATTTACCGATCTTACTAACCACAATAGATCAATAGATATAGATCAAATAGCAATATATGACTATTCCAACAGTTAGACCTTTCTTTGATATGGATTCTCTATTCCTAATGGCTGTGGTACGGAAAATACTGTTAAAGAAACGAGTAGACAAGGAATGAAAATATCCCTCTCGGTCTATGACACCTAAATGGAAGAAAAATCCGGAGCAAACCCTTAATTTATCTTAACCTTAGGTTAATTTACTTCGCCGAAAGGGAGGAAAATAGGTTATATTAGTCTTTATTTTCTTTTTGTTAGGTTTAAGTCTGACGAGAATAATATTCTACAACCAGCAATTCATTTATTTTCAAACCGACCCATTTACTATCTATTATTTGATTGACTAATCCTTTATATTGGAATGGTTGAAGAGTCAAATGGTTTGGCAATTCCTCCTGAGGGGATGAATCGAGAGAATTTTGAATTAGAGCTCTAGATTTTTGTTCATCTCTCGCCGCAATAGTATCTCGGGGTTTGCAGCGATAACTTGGTATATCTACTATACGACCGTTGACTAAAATATGTCTATGGTTAACTAATTGGCGAGCTCCCGGAATAGTCGGGGCCATACCCAACCGAAAAAGGATGTTATCCAGACGCATTTCAAGTAATTGTAGTAAAACCTGACCTGTTGACCCCTTTGCCTTTCCGGCGAGACGAACGTATTTAAGTAATTGTCGTTCTGTAAGACCATAATGAAAACGCAATTTTTGTTTTTCTTCTAGGCGAATACGATATTGGGATTTTTTCCCAGAACGCGATTGGTTTCTAAGATCACTTCCAGCTCGGGGCCTTTTATTAGTTAACCCTGGTAAAGCCCCCAGGCGACGTATTTTTTTGAAACGAGGACCTCGGTAACGCGACATAAAGACTCCTTATTTATAATTAATTATTAAATTAATTAATTCTTATTGATGAAATTTCATTCTACAGAATAAATCTAAACTAAAAATGAACTAAATTCTAAATAAAGCAAAATTTACTGAAGTATTATTCTATTATTAATATTAATTAAAGAATAATGAGATGAGTTGAATAAATATCCAGTTTCCGGTTTTCTATATATAGAAAAGGAAAAGGATTCTGTTCGTGAGATAGTTGGAAATTCCTATCCTATCCTATAATCAATGGCTTTTGCGAAAAGAAGAATACATTTTTTTTTTCACTTTGATTTCAAAGATGCATTATCAATCATGTAAAAAAGAAAATAAATAGAGAAAAGCCGACTATCGGAATCGAACCGATGACCATCGCATTACAAATGCGATGCTCTAACCTCTGAGCTAAGCAGGCTCACATAACATAAATTCGACATGCAGAGGAATTCAATAAACTCTTAGAATCTTTGCTATTAACTATTTTCATTCTTGGCTATTCATATTCGCTATTTATAACATAATTCATATTAAATATGAAATTCATTATTATTATTTTAATTATTAATTAAAATTNNAATTTTTTTATTATTTTAATTTTTTATAAAATAATATAAATAAATTATCGACCGTTCAAGTATTTTCAATTTCATGGGTAAATGAGTGGAAGAGAGACAGATGTATAGGGTATGTATCCACCTATATTGAATTGCGGATACAGAAATGATAAAATCGTTTTTGATTGGACCGAATACGAACCTCCTATAGAAGATGAAAGAAGATACACAAGAAATCACAAAGAGGAGAAAACACTTTTTCGAGACAGGCATCTATCTAATGAATTGAACGGTTCCGGTATAAATGAAAGAAAAAAGGGACGGGATCACAATGAGATTTTCATCTCAAAAGGGGGATATGGCGAAATCGGTAGACGCTACGGACTTAATTGGATTGAGCCTTGGTATGGAAACTTACTAAGTGATAACTTTCAAATTCAGAGAAACCCTGGAATTAATAAAAATGGGCAATCCTGAGCCAAATCACGTTTTCCGAAAACAAGCAAAGGTTCAGAAAGCGAAAATAAAAAAGGATAGGTGCAGAGACTCGATGGAAGCTATTCTAACGAATGGAGTTAATTGTATACATTGGTATAGGAATCCTTCTATCGAAACTTCAGAAAAGTGAAGGATAAGCCTGTATACATAATACAGAAGAATTGGTGTGAATCGATTCCATATTGAAGAAAGAATCCAATATTAATTGATCAAACCATTCACTCCATAATCTGATAGATCTTTTGAAGAACTGATTAATCGGACGAGAATAAAGATAGAGTCCCGTTCTACATGTCAATACTGGCAACAATGAAATTTATAGTAAGAGGAAAATCCGTCGATTTCAAAAATCATGAGGGTTCAAGTCCCTCTATCCCCAAAAAGACCATTTGACTCCCTAATTCTTTATCATATCCTTTTGATTTATCCTTTTTCGTTAGCGGTTCAAAACTCCTTATCTTTCTCATTCACTTTTATACAAAAGGATCTGAGCGAAAAAGCTGTTCTCTTA